AAGAGCGGGTTCATTCTTTTAACTATTTGTGGTCATGATCTTTATTACTAGTAACAAAGATCATAAATAACAAATAGAAAAAAATTAATGGCTTAGATCATGTATCACCGGCCAATCTCTGGTAGAAGAGAAGGTTCCGTCGGAACAATTATTTTTTTTTCGGGGGTACCTCGTCTCTTTTTTTTCAATGAAAAAAATAAAGAGAGAGGGGAAGTGGGGGGAGAAATGACAAGAAGATATTGGAACATCCGTTTGGAAGAGATGATGGGAGCAGGAGTTCATTTTGGTCATGGTACTAGGAAATGGAATCCTAGAATGGCACCTTATATCTCTACAAAGCGTAAAGGCATTCATATTACAAATCTTACTAGAACTGCTCGTTTTTTATCAGAAGCTTGTGATTTAGTTTTTGATGCTGCAAAGAGGGGAAAACAATTCTTAATTGTTGGTACCAAAAATAAAGCAGCTGATTCAGTAGCACGGGCTGCCATACGGGCTCGGTGTCATTATGTTAATAAAAAATGGCTCGGCGGTATTTTAACCAATTGGTCCACTACAGAAACAAGACTTCATAAGTTCAGGGACTTGAGAATGGAACAAAAGACGGGGAAACTCAACCATCTTACGAAAAGAGATGCAGCTGTGTTGAAGAGACAGTTATCTCACTTGCAAACATATCTGGGCGGGATTAAATATATGACGGGGTTACCCGATATTGTAATAATCGTTGATCAGCAAGAAGAATATATGGCTCTTCGAGAATGTATCACTTTGGGAATTCCAACCATTTGTTTAATTGATACAAACTGTGACCCGGATCTCGCAGATATTTCGATTCCAGCGAATGATGACGCTATAGCTTCAATCCGATTAATTCTTAACAAACTCGTAGTTGCAATTTGTGAAGGTCGTTCTAGCTCTATACGAAATCCTTGATTAATAATAAGATAAATACATTATTTTCGAAACTCCATAGATTTTTAGATTTATGGAATCGGTTACTATTCCTGAATCGCACAAAAGAGATAAAAATAACTGGGGATATTATGTGATTAGTTGGTATCCAAAATATACAATTCAAGTAGGCAAATCGAAAAAGAGATGTTTGAATCAAAATAATTCCTTTTAAAGCTTTATTTCTTTCAGAGGGCAATATGAATGTTTTATCATGTTCCATCAACACACTAAAAGGATTATACGATATATCCGGTGTGGAAGTAGGCCAACATTTCTATTGGAAAATTGGGGGTTTCCAAGTCCATGCCCAAGTACTTATTACTTCTTGGGTTGTAATTGCTATTTTATTAGGTTCAGCCGTTGTAGCTGTTCGGAATCCACAAACTATTCCAGCTGACGGTCAGAATTTCTTCGAATATGTCCTTGAATTCATTCGAGACGTGAGCAAAACTCAGATTGGAGAAGAATATGGTCCATGGGTTCCCTTTATTGGAACTATGTTTCTATTTATTTTTGTTTCTAATTGGTCAGGAGCACTTTTACCTTGGAAAATCATACAGTTACCTCATGGGGAGTTAGCCGCACCTACGAATGATATAAATACTACCGTTGCTTTAGCTTTACTCACATCAGTAGCATATTTCTATGCCGGTCTTAGCAAAAAAGGATTAGGTTATTTCGGTAAATACATTCAACCAACTCCAATCCTTTTACCCATTAACATTTTAGAAGATTTCACAAAACCCTTATCGCTTAGTTTTCGACTTTTCGGGAATATATTAGCAGATGAATTAGTAGTTGTTGTTCTTGTTTCTTTAGTACCTTTAGTAGTTCCTATACCTGTCATGTTCCTTGGATTATTTACAAGTGGTATTCAAGCTCTTATTTTTGCAACTTTAGCCGCGGCTTATATAGGTGAATCCATGGAGGGTCATCATTGACTAGTTTTCGAAAGAGTCTTTTTTTAGCTTATTCCAACACAATGTATGCCTTGCTCAGAATAATCTATTTAGGAAACATAAATATACAAAAACATAAATATACAAATAAGGTTATACGATTTAGAGGAATAGCAAAAAAGATTACGATATTTAGTATTAGGGAATTGTAAAAAAAAAAAGGAAAGAGATCTAAAAAAGATCTTTTTCCTAAAATTTCAAATTCCTGTTTGGCCTATTCCTCCCATGGATATTTTCTTTATATTGTTTTGTTCATTCAATTCCAATATTCGGAGTCATAATCTGAATAAGAATTCTTATGGTATCCATTTACGACGTGCGATTAAAAAAAAAGATGTTCTATAGAGCGATTCCCGTTTCATTTCAGTTGATTTCATTCAATTCAACGATTGACCAAAAGAAAGATTTTCTAAATAATAAATTACATGAACGTAGATCAATCAAATACTGATATTTCGATGCAATGATTCGGACTAAGAAATTCGTCCATTTAGATTGATTGTATCCATGTCGGATAAATAAAAGGAAAAGAAGAGTTTACAAAAAACGAGATTCATAAAAAAGGGTTGTTTAGGATTAGGATG